TTGTTTTCCTTAGATTAGCTAATCGATGATGAAAAGTAAAAAAAGGGAAAGTAACCCTGTGCTGATTGTTCTCGAAATGTAAGTTTTCTTCTTCCGCGTGTAGAAAAGGCATAAATAATTTAATTAAATTTCGAGAGGCCTCATGAAGCGCCTCTTTAGGAGTTAAACTCCCGTTTGTCCAGATTTCAAGAAAAAGTATCTCTTCTTTTTCATTTCCATTCTCATAAGAATGAATACTATGATTTGCATTTCGAACAGGCATGAATACAGCATCGATAGGATGACTTTCTTCGTGAAAGTTTTTGGATGTTTTTATATGATATCCGCGATTTCTCTCGATTTGTAATCCAATACAAAAATGAATTGGTTCTGTTAGTGTAGCTATATGCTGTGTGTTATCAATGATTTCCACAGAAGTTGGTAAGATAATATCTTGAGCAGTTACACATCCAGGGCCCTGGAAACAAATGGACGCTTTGCTAGTTCCATACAGATTACTTCGCAATACAATTTCTTTCAAATTCATTAAAATCTCATGTACTGATTCGTGAATACCCACTATCGTAGAATATTCATGTGGTATTTTTTCAAATTTTGCTCGGGTGATGCATGTTCCTTCTATTTCCCCCAGCAAAGCTCTTCGTATTGCAATGCCTATTGTATCGGCTTGTCCTTTCTTAAGTGGAGACAGAATAAAGCGTCCATAATAAAGACGCTTACTATCTGCTCTTGATTCAACACACTTCCACCGTAGTGTCCGAGTAGATACTCTTACTTTCTCTCGAACCATATTAATATTATTTGATCAGATCATTGAATTGTTTATTTCTCTTGAAATCTATTTCATTTTTATTTCTATACACGTCTTTTCTTAGGGGGCCTACATCCATTATGGGGCATAGGGGTTACATCACGTACGAAACTTAATGGTATACCACTTCTTCGAATAGCTCGTAATGCTGCATCCCTACCAAGACCGGGACCTTTGATCATCACTTCTGCTCGTTGCATACCTTGATCTATGACTGTACGAATAGCCTTTCCTGCTGCGGTTTGAGCAGCAAATGGAGTCCCTCTTCTTGTACCTTTGAATCCACAAGTACCGGCGGAGGCCCAAGAGATTACCCGACCTCGGACATCTGTAATAGTCACAATGGTATTGTTGAAACTTGCTTGAACATGAATAACGCCCTTTGGTATTCGGCGTATATTCTTACGTGACCCAATCCGGGCATTTCTCCGTGAACCAGTTCTTGGTATAGATTTTGCCATACTTTACTTTATCATCTTATAACGAGAAATTCGAGGTATATGGATATATCCATTTCATGTCAAAACAGATCCTATTTTTGTATTGGTTACTTTATGTTATAGTTATAGAGTCCATTTTCAAAAGATTATCCTTGTCTTTGTTTATGTCTCGGATTGGAACAAATTACTATAATTCGTCCTCTCCTACGGATCAATCGACATTTATCACAAATTTTACGAACGGAGGCTCTTATTTTCATAGTTGTCATTCCTAAACTGAATTCTGAGTATACTTATCGGAAGAAAATAAATTTCGTGAAATTTGAAACCCCAACCTCGAATTGTATTCTCATCAAAGAAATGCTGATGGTTAAAAAAAAAGCACCTAATCATTCGAATCCTTGTTATTATGAATTAGGAATAGGAATCCATTTTTTGTTCTTTTCATTTTAGTTAAAACCTCTCGAAATATCAAATAATGTTAAGAGTAATTAACACGTCTTTTTTTCTTTTGACAAATAGTCAATTCTATTTTGGCGACAATTCAGATATAAGAAGGATTACCATATATAACACAAGATTTCTCCCCCAATTCCTTCCAGTCGAGCCTCTCGGTCTGTCATTATCCCTTGAGAAGTAGAAAGAATTACAATTCCCATCCCGCCTAAAATTCTAGGAATTCGTTGATAGTTAGAATAGATTCGTAGACCAGGCCTACTGATCCGTTTTAAATTTAAAATAGTTGGATACATTCCTTTTCTATTCCTTCTATGTCGTAGGGTTACAACCAAAAAATATTTGTTGTTTTCCTGATGTTTTCTCACGTTTTCAAGAAACCCCTCTCGTAAAAGCATTTTTACAACGTTTTCCGTGATGTTAGTAGATTCTATTTGAACCATCCCTTTTCTATTCATGTCAGCATTTCGTATAGAGGTTATTACGTCAGCAATAGTGTCTCTACCCATGATAAATTTTAATTTTTGTTGCCTCCACGTTTTTGATCTAATCAACATGCTTTTTTTTACTTTTTATGTAATAAAAAAAATATTCAATAACAATAAGAATGTTTAAAAACAATAAGAATGTTTAAAAATGTTTAATATTATATTATTAAATAATATAAACAATCAAATACTTCAAATTATTTTATTGAATTTTCACAAATATTTGAAATAAATAAAGAGATACGTGTCAGATAAAATTTGATTCACTCAAAAATTTGATTCACTCAATTTAAGTTATCTATTGCATTCAATAACTAAGTAGACGAGTAGGACTCTACTCTATTAAGTCGGATGTGATACTATAATACTTCAGGTGATAATGAAATTATTTTAGTAAAATTTAACTGTCTCAATTCTCGGGCAATCGCGCCGAAAACTCGAGTTCCTTTTGGATTTCCTTCTTGATCAATAACAACTGCTGCATTGTCATCATATCGTATTATCATGCCGTTGTTGCGTTTAAGTTCTTTACAAGTACGAACAATTACAGCTCTGATCACTTCTGATCTTTCTAGAGATGTGTTTGGTAATGCATCCGTAATTACAGCGACAATAATGTCGCCAATATGAGCATATTGGCGATTACTAGCTCCTATGATTCGAATACACATCAATTTTCGAGCCCCGCTGTTATCCGCGACATTCAAATGGGTTTGAGCTTGAATCATATCATTTTTGTTTTGAATCTCTTCTTTCAATGCAAAGAGAAAGGCGAAGTAAAAAAAAAGAAATATTCTTGTTCAAATTCAAAATAAACGAAACCCACAATTGTTTTTTTATCTCTAAGACTTTTTTCCGTCGGTCTACCTGTCTAACCTGACATAATAAATTGAGTTCGTATAGGCATTTTGGACGCCGCTATTGAAATAGCCTTTCTGGCTATATTTTCTCCAACTTCACCCATTTCATAAAGTATTCTACCTGGTTTAACGACAGCTACCCAATATTCGGGGGATCCCTTCCCTGAACCCATACGTGTTTCCGTAGGTCTTAACGTAACAGGTTTGTCCGGAAATATACATACCCAGATTTTTCCACCACGGCGCACATTTCGGGTCATTGCCCGCCGACCTGCTTCTATTTGTCTAGATGTAATCCAAGCGGGCTCAAGTGCCTGAAGAGCATATTTACCGAAAGAAATACGGCTTCCTCGAGAAGATATCCCTTTCATTCTTCCTCTATGTTGTTTACGAAATCTGGTTCTTTTGGGGTTATAGTGGATGGTTCTTTTTCAATACCATCTCTACTACAGAAACGGACATGAGAGTTTCTCCTCATCCGGCTCCTCACGAACGAAACGATTCCAATTTTCGAATTTTCATAAAGTATACTGAATCCTGGATTTTTTAAGATTTCAATGAATCTATTCTAAATTCGAAATTTTGATATCTTGTTTGGATTTAGAAACATTGAAATCAATTTGATTTATGAAGAATGTGTTTTTGTTATTTCTTTTTGCTTTGATTTTTTATTCAAAATTAAAAAGAAAAGAATCGAATGAGATTGAATAGGAGTAATCTACTAAAAAACTTCGCGGGCGAATATTGACTTTTTCAAATCTATTTCAGCTGTAGGATTCGTTCATGCCTTTTGGGAATAAATGAATTGGTTCCTGGTTCGTTTCGCCATCCCACCCAATGAATTATTAAGATTCGTTTTTCAATGGAATCCCCCGTATTCGTGGGTTCTTTCGTTCCCATTGCTTCTCAATTCATGGTTAGGTTTGAATTCTACAACGGAGCCCCCGCAGAAGATTTTTTCTTGAGTCAATCTTCTCAGTCTTTATTGGCTCGAGGCTCTTGATTATTTTTTATTTTTATATGAACGAACTGATTCGCCCATAACTAGATCAATCCGTATTGATGCTTTATTACATTGCCTTTTATTTGATTTGTGTTTTTCTGAGAAGACTCATAAACCTTACATACATATTGGAATTATATATCATTCAATTTTTTTTCTAGCTTTCTATCAACCTTCCTTTTATCTGTATACTTTATTTTCTATCACAATTCGATTGGTTTTCTTTTCTATGTAATACAAGAAATCTTGCAGTTGCTACAAGTATATGATCAATATATCATATTTTGACTGCTTTTTGGTATCCAGATAATGCAAAGCGATGAGTTGGTTATTAGTTCTATAGTAATGAGTTCATAGTAAAGGTCGGTTCCTTTTTTTAATCCTATCTTCTCAAAAAAACTAACGAGTCACACACTAAGCATAGCAATTCTATAAAATCATTAATCATTTTTTTATGCAATCCTATAGAAATTAAGAATTGTCATTAAAAAAAAATTCAGAAATAAAAAAAGACTGAAAGCAAAGAGTTTGTTGTTTTTTATTTTTTTTTGCAATGGATATCGCATAAAGAAGAAAGACAAGTAACGTATTCTTATTAATCCTCTAGAAATATCCAAATTTTTATGCCTAATACCCCATAGATCGTTCGGACTGTATAGAAACAATAATCAATTTTAGCCCGAATGGTTTGTAGAGGAACCCTACCTTCTCTGATCCATTCGACACGTGCTATTTCTTTTCCATCGAGGCGTCCTGCAATTTGGACTTGAATTCCTTTTGTATCCGCCTGTTCAGTTAATTCTATTGCTTTTTTCATTGCTTTTCGAAACGAAACTCGATTCTTTAATTGCCCCGCTATAAATTCTCCAAGAATATTAGGTTGTCCATAAGGGCTTGGAATTCTTGTCACAGTAATGTTGAGTTTTTGGTTCAAACAGTTCA